AATTTTTTTAATCGCTCTCAATTGACCCTTCGTTACTGCTCAGAAGATAAGTAATAGGTAGGGATGACAGGATTTGAACCCGTGACATTTTGTACCCAAAACAAACGCGCTACCAAGCTGCGCTACATCCCTTTCAATTGGTCTACAGTGTCATTGTAGAGAATCCCTGTCTTGTTTTCCATATCTTTATTTCCCCCATCGATATGCACAAATTATCTTGTCATTTCTTCTTTTTGGTCTCATATATCATATAACAAACATATAATATAGTAAAAGACTTATATTAAAGTATGAAATAAATATGAAACCTCCCATAAAAAATTTTAATTTTTTAGGAATTTCGGGCGGAAATGCGCGTATTTTTTTCTTTTAAGAAATATCTATTTTTTACATTTCAATTTGAATTAGGGACTCCGCGTACCAATACAAGTGGTCAGTCATTAACTACATATACACATCTGGTCATATATGTATTACCATTATGTAATACAAATTATAATAACTAATAAAGAAAGAGGAGTTTTAAAAATGCGAGATCTAAAAACATATCTCTCCGTGGCACCGGTAGTAAGTACTCTATGGTTCGGGTCTTTAGCAGGTTTATTGATAGAGATCAATCGTTTTTTTCCGGATGCGTTGATATTCCCCTTTTTTTCATTCTAGTTATTGATATGGGAAGGGGGGGAGAAGATTAGAGATACAATAAATATCTGTAACTAATCCCTTCCCTTCTTTTTTTTTTTCTAACTTATTAAAAAAAACAAAGAAAAAGAGGCTTCGCCCTCAGTGAAACTATGAACTAAGGCCCAGGCTCAAATTAAATTAATAATAGAGTGGAAATAAAAATGTGATGGTTGGGGCAACAATATCATACAAGATACTTAACTGAAAATGAAATACTGTACCACAATTTTAAATTATAAATATAGTTAGAAATCATTATATTACTTATTATTACTTTATTGATTGCAACGAAATCTTTCTTTCATAATTTGATTTCGAGTTACCTGCTTCTTTTTTTTTTTTTTTTTTGGTCCTTTCTTCTTCCTTGCTTTGGATCGGAAAATTAAAGAATTGAGTGAATCAAAAACCAAAGGAGGTTCATGGCCAAGGGTAAAGATGTCCGAGTAACGGTTATTTTGGAATGTACCAGTTGTGTTCGAAATCGTGTTAATAAGGAATCAATGGGCATTTCCAGATATATTACTCAAAAGAATCGACACAATACCCCCAGTCGATTGGAATTGAGAAAATTTTGTCCCTGTTGTTACAAACATACGATTCACGGGGAAATAAAGAAATAGATTGAACCGACCGCTCGTGTGTCAGTCTTCCAAGGAAGATGAAAAATTACATATTATACATAACAATATATATATTTATTTAAATATAAACAAACCAAATCCTATTTCGATCGGATCAAACATGATGTAGATGTCGAATTAAGAAATAGGATTGGGATTTTCAGGATAAGGAATAAACAAACCATGGATAAATCCAAGCGAATCTTTCTTAAATCCAAGCGATCTTTTCGTAGGCGTTTGCCTCCGATCCAATCGGGGGATCGAATTGATTATAGAAATATGAGTTTAATTAGTCGATTTATTAGCGAACAGGGAAAAATATTATCTAGACGGGTGAATAGATTGACCTTAAAACAACAACGATTAATTACTATTGCTATAAAACAAGCTCGTATTTTATCTCTGTTACCTTTTCTTAATAATGAGAAACAATTTGAAAGAACCGAGTCAACCGCTAGAACTGCCGGTCTTAGAACCAGAAAAAAATAGGCCGACTTTTCAATTGAATCAAAATAAAATTCTAATCCAAACTCAAATGTGGATTGACGTTTTTTTTTTTGTTCGAAAAAAAGGAAAATCGAGATGTCGTGTCGTAAGAAAAAAAAATTGGATAAGAAGAATAAATATTTTTTATTGAACGTCTTTCTTCATTTTGATGACTTTATCATATTTTATCATACTAATTTCTACTCTACCTTCCCAGAGTTCATTCTCCAGGGAACTCCATTTAAACGACTCCAACGGATTTTATTTATTTTATGATATCATTGGAAATCATATAAAGACAACTCTTATTTAATATAGCTATTTGTGCAAGTATTTTACGATTAAGAAGCAACTGTCTCTTGTACAGATTGTGTATTAATTTACTATAACTTAAGTATACTTTATTTTCGCGAATTACTGCATTTATCCGAGTGATCCACAAACGACGAAAATCTCTCTTTTGTCTACCTCTATCCCGATGAGCCGAAACCAAAGCTCTTATTTTCTGTTGAGTAATAGTACGCGTAAGTCTTGAATGAGCCCCTCGAAAGGTTGATGCAAATAAACGAATTTTTGTTCTACGTCTTCGAGCTATATACCCTCGTTTAATTCTAGTCATTGAATAAATGAAACTTTGATGAATAACTAATAGATTTCCTTTCTTTCAGTTATTCCCTTCCCGTGTCCTAGTCTATTAATAACAAAACGGATTCTTCCAATGTATAAAATAAAAATTCCAATGGCTTTTGCTACTATAACCTTCCCTACCACGATTTTTTCTTTTTTTTTTTTCTAGGCATTTCACCTAGAAAAAAAATTGTATTGATACTAGGTATCAAAAACAAACACATAGTAAATAAAAAAGTATTAAATATAAATGGATATAGTGGGTTCCATCGTTTCTATGGTTACTTATTAAACGGTGAGGTCCTCTCTATACACCGGAGCCCTTCTTTCTTTAATCTTTAATTTAATCAATGTTATTGTTAACTTGTATAGTTCACACTCTTTGGCTCTACCCATAATTATCCAGTACTAGGTCTTTCACAACGAGATCTACTTAATACAGTAACGGTATTTAATTATGAAGATTAGCTGAGTAGCTGACCCTGTTAGTCCGTTCTTGCAAGAGTAAGGCATAATTTTTCTGCTTTTTAAAATAGGATTTCCCCTGCTTAATGGATACCATTTGCTATCAATGGAGAATTCTTTCTCATCTTAAATTTTAAATTGAGTTGATTGGATTTGCACCAATGGAAACCATAGATTTGATACTACAAGAAAAGAATAGATCTTTTTTATTTTTAGATATTGAATGGAGTTCTTCCATTCTGTCCTATTCGCTGGTACTGATCGTTGATACTGGATCAATTGTTTTCTTTCTTTTGTCCTAGCCCATGATCTGAACGAGTCGCACATACACCCTAGTACATGTTCCTCGTCGCTGAGGACATCCCCCAAGAGCGGGGGATTTCGTGACATTTCTGATTGGCTGTCTTGTGTTTCTAATAAGTTGTTTAATAGTTGGCATGTTGAATCATATACATAATGGGCTGGTTTAGATCGACCTTAACCGGATGATTATGAATTCTTTTATTTCTATATTAATAGATTAATGAATAGAATATTAAATCCGGTAAGAAGATAAAATCTCAAATCACGAATTCGTGTGAAATCCTTGTTTTTTTTTTATTCAGTCGCTACAAGATCAACAATTCCATGAGCTTGGGCTTCTGTTGCTGACATAAAAACATCTCTTTCCATGTCTTCAGATACAACCCATAAAGGTTTGCCTGTCCTTTGTACATAAACCCTTGTGATGGTTTCGCGCAGCTTCAGTAGTTCTTCCGCTTCCAAGATAAATTCTCCCGTCTGTGCCTCATAAAAAGAACTAGCAGGTTGGTGGATCATTACCCTAGCGTGAGGGAATGCTAGACGTTTGGTAATTTCTCCTCCGACGAGAATAAAAGATCCCATTGAAGCGGCTAATCCCATGCATATTGTCTGTATATCTGGTCGCACAAATTGCATAGTATCATAAATAGCGACTCCGGGTATTACCCACCCACCAGGAGAGTTTATAAACAAATACAGATCTTTGGTATCATCTTCTATACTGAGATATACCATAAGACCAATAAGTTGATTCGAGATCTCGCTATCAACCCCTTGGCCTAAAAAAAGTAATCTTTCTCGATAAAGTCGGTTGATTGGGATAAAGTTGTATCCCTTAGAAACCGTACATGCACCTTTTGATGCATACGGTTCAACAAAAATCACGAAAAAAAAAAAGAATCAATGTGTAGATGTAGATTCTAGCGCTTTCTGTTTTTTCATACCAGGCTTTAACTTATAAAAAGGGGCTTTTCTTTCGTTGTTCAAGAAAGATGGGTTTTGCCCTGTTTTGTTTATCTATAAAAAAAATTACTAAACTTATCTAACTAACTTCTCATTGATGTATTGTTTCATCGAGATACAATCTAAATCGCGATGTAATTTTCTTGTTCCTGAATGGGCTTCTTCAATTTTTTTAGGTTTATGCTCTACTCCGCGTAAAGATCCGCCCGATTTGGATTTGCACATATAGGACAAATGCTCCAATACCACGTCCTTTTGCTACAACTTGTTTTTTTTTTCTAAACGGAGCCTGGATACTTCATTTTATTGGCCTAACCAAGCCAACCATAAATTATTCTAATTGATAATATTAATCTGTATACCCTCCCGAAAAAATGGATCTAATTGCACTTCACGCTCCAAATTTTTGATAATAAAATGAATCTTTCTTGGGCGAAGGGGAGGATATCTCGATCGGGGAAGAGAACGGGGAAATACCATATGACCCAATATATCTGACAAGTCGCACTATACGTCAATCCACAATGCATCTTCCTCTCCAGGACTTCGAAAAGGTACTCTTGGAACACCAATGGGCATAAAATAAAAGAAAAATTAAGTACTATATCTCACTTTGATGTGAAAGCGTAACAATGGGTTTGTTGTCCTAATAATATTGGCCTGTACCATATTTTATTATCATATTTTATCCATAGATTGACTAAGTTCATAAAAAAGAAGGCAAAATGAATAAAGGAAAATTATTACAAATAAGTGCTTTGAATGATGAACAAATATATATATGCATTCACTCATATAAAATAATATCAACTCCCTTACCATTGCGTATTGGTACTTATCGGGTGTAGAATAGATCTGCTTCTTTTTGTTCCTACGAACAAAATAGTTTCATTATTACTAAAAGTAATTATTACGAAAAGAATCAAACAAATATGAATCCTTTATCCAAGATAATCCACTAAAAAGAGGGTCCACAGCATATTTTTTTTATAATGCAATAAAGTTACATTGTGTTTATTTTTTGTTGATAAAGGGGTATTTCCATGGGTTTGCCTTGGTATCGTGTTCATACCGTCGTATTGAATGATCCCGGTCGTTTGATTGCTGTCCATATAATGCATACAGCTCTGGTTGCTGGTTGGGCCGGTTCGATGGCTCTATACGAATTAGCAGTTTTTGATCCTTCTGATCCTGTTCTTGATCCGATGTGGAGACAGGGTATGTTCGTTATACCCTTCATGACTCGTTTAGGAATAACCAATTCATGGGGCGGTTGGAGTATCACAGGGGGTACTGTAACGAATCCGGGTATTTGGAGTTATGAAGGTGTGGCCGGGGCACATATTGTGTTTTCTGGCTTGTGCTTTTTGGCAGCTATCTGGCATTGGGTGTATTGGGATCTAGAAATATTTACTGATGAACGTACAGGAAAACCCTCTTTGGATTTGCCTAAGATCTTTGGAATTCATTTATTTCTATCAGGAGTGGCTTGTTTTGGTTTTGGTTCATTTCATGTAACAGGATTGTATGGTCCTGGAATATGGGTGTCCGATCCTTATGGACTAACCGGAAGGGTACAATCCGTAAATCCAGCGTGGGGTGTGGAGGGTTTTGATCCTTTTGTTCCGGGAGGAATAGCCTCTCATCATATTGCAGCAGGGACCTTGGGCATATTGGCGGGTCTATTCCATCTTAGTGTCCGTCCACCTCAACGCCTATACAAAGGATTACGTATGGGAAATATTGAAACCGTCCTTTCCAGTAGTATTGCTGCTGTCTTTTTTGCAGCTTTTGTAGTTGCTGGAACTATGTGGTATGGTTCAGCAACCACCCCGATTGAATTATTTGGGCCCACTCGTTATCAATGGGATCAAGGATACTTCCAACAAGAAATATATCGACGAATTGGTGCTGGATTAGCTGAAAATCAAAGTTTATCTGAAGCTTGGTCTAAAATTCCTGAAAAACTGGCTTTTTATGATTACATCGGCAATAATCCGGCAAAAGGGGGGTTATTCAGAGCGGGCTCAATGGACAACGGGGATGGAATAGCTGTTGGGTGGTTAGGACATCCTATCTTTAGAGATAAAGAGGGGCGCGAACTTTTTGTACGTCGTATGCCTACTTTTTTTGAAACATTTCCGGTTGTTTTGGTAGACGGAGACGGAATTGTTAGAGCCGATGTTCCTTTTAGAAGGGCAGAATCAAAATATAGTGTTGAACAAGTAGGTGTAACTGTCGAGTTCTATGGCGGTGAACTCAACGGAGTCAGTTATAGTGATCCCGCTACTGTGAAAAAATATGCTAGACGTGCTCAATTGGGTGAAATTTTTGAATTAGATCGTGCTACTTTGAAATCCGATGGTGTTTTTCGTAGCAGTCCAAGGGGTTGGTTTACTTTTGGGCATGCTTCGTTTGCTTTGCTCTTCTTCTTCGGACACATTTGGCATGGTGCTAGAACCTTGTTTAGAGATGTTTTTGCTGGTATTGATCCAGATTTAGATGCTCAAGTGGAATTTGGAGCATTCCAAAAACTTGGAGATCCAACTACAAGAAGACAGGTAGTCTGATACAATATTCCTTTGTTACTAGTTACTTTTCGTTGTTATTTTCTTTTTTTGATTTGATATAGGGTACCGGATAAATCTTGATTTGAATCACTGCCTTATCTTTGACTTTTGTTCTTTATTTATCCGGGAGACGATCCCAAATAAACAGGTATGGAAGCTATAATTGTAAACCACGATCGAATCTATGGAAGCATTGGTTTATACATTCCTTTTAGTCTCAACTCTAGGAATAATTTTTTTCGCTATCTTTTTTCGAGAACCGCCTAAAGTTCCAACTAAAAAGGTGAAATGATTTTTCATTATCTCAATTGAAAGTAATGATCCTCCCAATATTGGGAGGATCATTACTTCAACTAGTCCCCGTGTTCCTCGAATGGATCTCTTAGTTGTTGAGAGGGTTGCCCAAAAGCAGTATATAAGGCGTACCCAGTAAAACTTACAAGTAAACCAGATAAAAAGATGGCAACTAGGGTTGCTGTTTCCATTATTATATAGTTTTAAGACATTATATAGTTTTAAGACCACAATGGATCTATGATAAGATCATTTATTTACAACGGAATGGTATACAAAGTCAACAGACCTTACTGAATATAAAATATTATGGCTACACAAACCATTGAGGGTAATTCTAGATCTGGCCGCCCAAAACGAACTAATGCAGGGAGTTTATTGAAACCATTGAATTCAGAATATGGTAAAGTAGCTCCCGGGTGGGGAACTACTCCTTTGATGGGTCTCGCAATGGCTCTATTTGCGATATTCCTATCTATTATTTTGGA